TATTATTCTTTTTTCAGATCATTGAATCATTTATTTCTCTTGAAATCCGTTCAATTCTTATTTCTACACACGTCTTTTTTTAGGAGGTCTACATCCATTATGTGGCATAGGGGTTACGTCACGTACGAAACTTAATAGTATACCACTTCTACGAATAGCTCGTAATGCTGCATCTCTTCCGAGACCAGGACCTTTTATCATGACTTCTGCTCGTTGCATACCCTGATCCACTACTGTACGAATAGCATTTCCTGCTGCGGTTTGAGCAGCAAATGGTGTCCCTCTTCTTGTGCCTCTGAATCCACAAGTACCAGCGGAGGACCAAGAAACCACCTGACCTAGTACATCTGTAACAGTCACAATGGTATTGTTGAAACTCGCTTGAACATGAATAACTCCTTTTGGTATTCTACGCCCACTCTTACGTGAACCAATACGCCCATTCCTACGTGAACCAATTCTTGGTATAGGTTTTGTCATATTTTATCATCTCATAAATATGAGTCAGAGATATACGGATATATCCATTTCATATCAAAACAGATCCTTTATTTGTCCATCGGGTCCTTTAGAAAATCCCTTTTTCTTTTTAGAAAGATTACCCTTGTCTCTGTTTATGTCTCGGATTGAAACAAATTACTATAATTCGTCCCCGCCTACGGATCAGTCGACATTTTTCACAAATTTTACGAACAGAGGCCCTTATTTTCATATTTGTTATTCCTTACCTTAATTCCGAATCTACTCCTTGGAAGAAAATAAGTCTCTTGAAATTTTGAACCTCGAATTGTATTCTCACGAAAGGAATGTTTAAAAAGCCACCTACACCTAATCGTTTGAATCTTTGTTGCGAAGTCTATAAATTATACGTCCCCTGGTTGAATCGTAACGACTTACTTCGATTTTTACTCTATCTCCTGGTAGTATCCGTATAAAACTTCGTCGGATCCTCCCCGAAACATAACCTAGAATCAGATCTTCATTATCTAAACGAACCCGGAACATACCATTGGGAAGTGATTCAGTAATTAAACCTTCATGAATCAATTTTTGTTCTTTCATTCCAGGTAACCCCCTTGAAGTATCAACTAATGGAGGAGGAGTGATATTAAACAACCCGTCTTTCCTCTCCTTTTTCACAAATAGGAAGTTACGGATCAACTTCGGATACCAGAAGGATCACCATATATAACACAAAACTTCTCCTCCAATTCCTTCTAGTCGAGCTTCTCGATCTGTCATTATACCTCTAGAAGTAGAAAGAATTACAATCCCCATTCCACCTAAAATCCTAGGAATTCGTTGATAGTTGGAATAGATTCGTAGACCGGGTCGGCTGATACGCTTTAAAATATTTCTATATGTTCCTTTCCTATTTCTTCTATGTCGCAGGGTTGAAACCAAGAAATATTTGTTGTTTTCCCGATGTTTCCTAACGTTTTCAATAAAACCTTCTCGTAGAAGTATTTTAACAACGCTTTCGGTCATATTAGTAGATGCTATTCGAACCGTTCCTTTTTTATCCATGTCGGCATTTCTTATAGAAGTTAATATATCGGCAATAGTGTCCCTACCCATGACGAACTATAATTATTGGTGCCTCCTAATTTTGATATAATCAACATGTTCCGTTTTTTTTTTATGTGAATTTTTGATTCTTTATTTATGAATTATTAAAAGTATATGCGTGAAACACAATCTACTAATTGATCCATTTCAGATACCCTACTATATCATGGTCTCATCTACTAGTATTTATAATACCTCAGGAGCTAATGAGACTATTTTAGTGAAATTCAACTGTCTCAATTCTCGAGCGATCGCTCCAAAAACCCGAGTTCCTTTTGGATTTCCTTCTTGATCAATGACAACTGCTGCATTGTCATCATATCGTATTATCATACCGTTGTCACGTCTGAGTTCTTTACATGTACGTACAATTACAGCTCTGATCACTTCTGATCTTTCGAGAGGCATATTGGGCACTGCTTCTTTTATTACAGCAACAATAACGTCACCAATATGAGCATATCGGTGATTACTAGCTCCTATGATTCGAATACACATCAATTCTCGAGCCCCGCTGTTGTCCGCTACATTCAAATGGGTCTGAGGTTGAATCATATCATTTTTTTTTTTAATCTGTTCTTTCAATGCAAAGGTCGAAGGAAAAAAGAAAGAAATATTGTCTGTCCAGAAATAAAGAAATCCGCGATTGTTTTTTTCATCATAAATACCCCTTTGGTTCCACATCCCTATCCTGAAATAATGAATTGCGTTCGTATAGGCATTTTGCACGCAGCTATTTTAATAGCTGCTCTGGCTACAGTTTCCGATACTCCGCCCATTTCATAAAGTATTCGACCCGGCTTAACAACAGATACCCAATATTCGGGAGATCCCTTCCCCGAACCCATACGGGTTTCCGTAGGTCTTACTGTAACGGGTTTGTCGGGAAATATACGGACCCATATTTTTCCACCACGGCGCGCATATCGTGTCATTGCTCGTCGCCCTGCTTCTATTTGTCTAGATGTGATCCAAGCGGGTTCAAGTGCCTGAAGAGCATATCTACCGAAACAAATATGATTGCCTCGATAAGATATTCCCTTCATTCTTCCTCTATGTTGTTTACGGAATCTGGTTCTTTTGGGGTTATAGTTGATGGTTGTTTCTCAACCTCATCTCTACTACAGAACCGGACATGAGAGTTTCTTCTCATCCAGCTCCTCGCGAATGAAACGATTCAATAATATTACAGATACACATGTATTTATTGAATAATACACTAAATCATGGGATTTATTGATATTGAATCTGTCACGTAGGAATCTGTATATCTTGTATATATAGCTAGACGTATATTTCTATATATAGAAGATAATGCCTTTGCTTTCTTTTTAGAACGAATCCTTGACCTTTACCGAATCGGCCAAAATTTTGCAATTCAATAAGGGTTTCGCGGGCGAATATTTACTCTTTCAATATTTGTTTCATTCGTAGGGTCAACCCATGGCCTCTCAGAATAAATCAATTGGTTCCTGGTTGGTTCCGCCATCCCACCCAATGAATCATTAGGATTCGTTTTCAATAGAATCTTCTGCAGTCACAGGTTCCGTCGTTCCCATAGCTTCTCCATTAATGGCTAGGCCTGAACTCTGCAATGGAGCTCCTCAATTCAAGTTCGTTCCCAAGTCAATCTCCTCAGTCTCTATTGACTCGAGGCTCTTTATTATTGGTATTTTTCCTATGAACCGTATTCATCTAATTATGGACGAATCAGTATTGATGCTTTATCACACTGCCTTTTATGAGATGATTCATAATAGACCATACATATTGGAATCATATACCATTGATATTCTCCTTCTCTCTTTCTCTCGCCCTTCCATTTACCCACATCCCTCTATTTTCGCTTCACAATCCATAATCAGATTGATTTTTCCTTTATGGAAAAAAGATTTCAGTTGCTACAACTATATGATTGACACATCATATAGTGACTGGTTCCTTGGATCTCGATAATACGAAGCAATGAGCTGGTTCTAAGTTCTATAGTTATTAGTTAGGGGCCAGTCCTTTTTTTTTGAATCCCAACTCTAAAGAAAAACCAACGAGTCACACACTAAGCATAGCAATTCTACCAAATGATCAATCCAATTTTTATTCAACCCTATAGAATTAGAATTGCTCATTTTTCATTGAAGGGAAAAAGAATAGTTTGTCGTTTTTTGTTCTATCACTGGATAGAATGGCAAGGAAAGGCCCATTATTGCTCGTCTACAAATATCCAAATTTTGATGCCTAATACCCCATAGATAGTTCGAACTGTATAGGAACAATGATCAATTTTAGCTCGAATGGTTTGTAGGGGAACCCTACCTTCTCTGATCCATTCGACACGTGCAATTTCTTTTCCGTCGATACGTCCTGCAATTTGCACTTGAATTCCTTTTGTATCCGCTTGTTCAGTTAATTCAATAGCTTTTTTCATTGCCTTTCGAAAGGAAACTCTATTCTTTAATTGTAGAGCTATATATTCTGCAAGAATATTAGGTTGTCCATAAGGTTTTGCAACTCTTGTGATAGCAATGTTAAGTCTCCGGTTCACAGAATTAAATCCTTTTTGTACATTGATCTGTAATTCTTCGATTCCTCGTGTTCGACCCTCTATTAACAAATTTGGAAATCCAATATAGATTATGACCTGGATCAGATCGATTTTTTTTTGAATCTCTATATGTGCAATTCCTTCGAAACCCGAGGATATTCTCCTATTTTTTTGTACATAATTCTTGATACAATCTCGTATTTTTTCATCTTCCTGGAGACCTATGGAATAATTTTTTGGTTGCGCGAACCAAAGGGATCTATGCTTTTGGTTTTCCCCACCAAGTCGGAAACCAAGGGGATTTATTTTTTTGCCCATATTTTTCTTCTCTCTCTTTCTCTTTATTTTTCTCTCTCTCTCTCTTTCTCCAAATATCTCTCTATTATAGGATCTTTCCATTGATCCTTTGTTTCTAAATATATATCCTGATCCGTTTTCTTTTTAGAGCTATCCCTCACTACAATAATTATATGACAGGTGGGTCTTTTTATCGGATAACTACGTCCTCGAGCCCGAGGTTTTAACCTTTTCACGATAGTACTCCCATTGACTTCGGCTTTACTAATGACTGAATCAGCTTCGTTGAAACTTTTATTGTGACTAGCATTTGCTGCTGCAGAATAAACCAATTTAAAAATGGGATAAGATGCTCGATAAGGCATGAGTTCCAGTAGCATAAGTGTTTCCTCATAGGAACGCCCACGAATCTGATCAATGACTCTTCGTGTTTTGTGAGCAGACATACATACATTTTCAGCTAAAGCTTTTACTTGTGTACTTAAGATCCTCTTCGTCTCCATCTTTTGCAAGACCTTCTTCCACCTTCTCCATTTTGCCATAATCACCTCCCACCAATGAATGATAAGCACCTATTTCACTTTATTAACGA